TTTTTTTTTTCTTCTTTTGATATCTCTGAAATGATGAATCTCATTTTTAGGAATTCGGTCGAGAGAGAACCGGAATTGAAAATTTCCAATTTTGAGGAGGAAGAGACAAAAGAAAAGAAAAAAAAAAACGAGGAGAAAAAAGAGGAAAATGAACGTATAGCAATATCAGAAACTTGGGATAACATTATATTTGCTCAAGCAATAAGAGGTTCGATGTTAGTAACCCAATCCTTTCTTAGAAAATACATTGTATTGCCTTCATTGATAATAGCTAAAAATATTGGTCGTATGTTATTATTCCAATTCCCCGAGTGGTATGAGGATTTGAAGGAATGGAATAGAGAAATGCATGTTAAATGTACCTATAATGGTGTTCAATTATCGGAAACAGAATTTCCCAAAGATTGGTTAACAGACGGTATTCAGATAAAGATTCTATTTCCTTTCTCTCTTAAACCTTGGCGAAGATCTACAATACGATCTCATCATAGAGATCCAATGAAAAAAAAAGGAAAAAAAGAAAATTTTTGTTTTTTAACAATTTGGGGAATGGAAGCAGAAGTTCCTTTTGGTTCTCCCCGAAAACGACCTTCTTTTTTTGAACCCATTTATAAAGAACTCCAAAAAATAATTAGAAAAATAATTAGAAAAGTAAAAAAGAATTTTTTTTTCGTTCTAAAAGTTTTTAAAGAAAAAAAAAGATGGGTTATCAAAATAGTTCTAGTTATAAAACAAAAAATGAAGGAATTTGAAAAAATAAACCCTATTTTCTTATTTGAATTGAGGAGGGTAAAAGTATATAAACCGAATGAAAATGTAAGAGATTCTAAAATAAATAATAAGATTATTCGCGAATCGGCCATTCGAATTCGATCCATGAATTGGGCAAATTACTCACTCATAGAAAAAAAAATAAAGGATCTTGCTGATAGGACAGTCACAATCAGGAATCAAATAGAACTAGAACGAATCACAAAAGACAATAAAAAAATAGTTCTAACTTGTGATGATAAAAAATCGGAATCACGGAAACATATTTTGCAGATATTTAAAAGAAAAAAGATCCGATTTATACGTAAATTAAAATTTTTTATGAAATCATTCATTGAAAAAATATACATAGATATCTTTCTACGTATGATTACTATTTTTAGGATCAATGCACAATTTTTCTTTGAATCAACAAAAAAAATTATCACAAAATCGATTTACAACGATGAAACAAATCGAGAAGGAATTGATGAAACAGATCAAAATACAATGAACTTTATTTCGACTATAAAAAAATCGTTTTATAATACTAATATCAGTAATAATAATTCAAATATTTATTATTATTCAAATATTTATTATTATAATTATGATTTATCCTCCTTGTCCCAAGCATATGTATTTTACAAATTATCACAAACCCAATTACTTAACAAGTATCACTTAAGATCTGTACTTCAATACCCCAGGACCCATTCTTTTATTAAGGATAAAATCAAGGATTATTGTATGACACGAGGAATATTTGATTCCAAATCAAAGCAAAAGAAAATTTATAAGTCTGGGAAAAATGAATGGAAAAACTGGTTAAAGGGCCATTATCAATACAATTTATCTCAGACAAAATGGTCTCGATTAGTACCTCAAAAATGGCGAAATAGAATCAACCAACGTTCTACGATTCAAAATAAAAACTCAATTAAATTTGATTCACATAAAAAAGAAAAAGACCAATTAATTCATTACATGAAACAAAATTACTATGCGGTGGTAGTGGATTCATTGACGAGTCAAAAAGAAAAATTTAAAAAACACTACAGATATTATCTTTTATCACATAAATATATGAATTATGGGAATAGGAAGGACTCATATATTTATGAATCAACATTACAAGTAAAAGGAGACCAAGAAATTCCATACAATTTCAATACACTGAAACCCGAATCATTTTATGTATTGGTAAGTATAGCTATTAGTAATTATTTAGAAAAGGAATATATTATTGCTACACATAAAAATCTGGATAGAAAATATTTTGATTGTAGAATTCTCCATATTTGTCTTAGAAAAAATATCGACATTGAGACCTGGACCAATACGCATATCAGCACCAAAATTGAGAAAAATACTAAGACTGAAAACAAAATTATCAAAAAATGGAAAAAAAAAGATATTTTTTCTAAGACAATTCATCAAGGAATTAAACCATCCCATCAAAAAAAACACTTTTTTGATTGGATGGGAATGAATCAAGAAAAGGTTTATCGTACCATATCAAATCTAGAACCCCGGTTCTTCCCAGAATTTGTGCCACTTTTTGATGCATATAAGATTAAACCATGGATCATACCGATCAAATTACTTCTTTTTAATTTTAATTTCTATGAAAATATTAGTCAAAAAAAAAGAATCAACATAAATCAAAATAAAAAAAAAAATCTTCAGATATCATCTAATCAAAAAGAATATCTTAAATTAGAAAATTCCAACCAAGAAAAAAACGAACAACAGGGACAAGAAAATCTTGGATCAGATCTACGAAAACAAAAAAAAAAAAAAAATGTTGAAGACAATTACGCGGGATCAGACATTAAAAAAGGTAAAAAGAAAAAACAATCCAAGAAAAAGAAGGAAGCAGAACTAGATTTCTTCCTGAAAAAATATTTCCTTTTTCAATTAAGATGGGATGACTCCTTGAATCAAAGAATGATCAATAATATCAAGGTATATTGTCTCCTACTTAGACTGATAAATCCAAGGAAAATTGCTATATCCTCGATTCAAAGAGGAGAGATGCATCTGGATGTAATGCTAATTCAGAAAGATCTAGCTCTTACAGAATTGATAAAAAAGGGAGTATTGATTATCGAACCGATTCGTTTATCTATAAAAAGGGATGGAAAATTTATTATATATCAAACCCTAGGTATTTCATTGATCGATAAAATTAAGTACCAAACTAAGAGAAAATGCATAAAAAAAAGATATGTTGATAAGAAGAATTTTGATAAATCCGTTGCAAGACACGGCAATATGCTTGTGTATGGAGACAAAAGTAATTATGATTTCTTTGTTCCTGAAAATATTCTATCTCCTAGACGTCGTAGAGAATTGAGAATTCTAATTTGTTTTAATTCTCGTAATTGGAATTTTGTGGATAGAAATCCAGTATTTTGCAATGAAAGCAACATAAGAAACTCTGGAAAATTTTTGAATGAAGACAAGCATTTTAATACTAATACAGATACAAATAAATTCATTAAATGCAAATTGTTTCTTTGGCCCAATTACCGATTAGAAGATTTAGCTTGTATGAATCGCTATTGGTTTAATACCAATAATGGCAATCGTTTCAGTATGTCAAGGATATATATGTATCCACAATTCATAATTTGTTAATAGTATATTTCCTATATATCTGTGATATTTTTCGGTAGATGAAAGCCGAAAGATATACATATACGCTATATTACATTCTGGTACATAACACGAATCTAATGGCGTATCAACTCAATTGGATCTAGGACGAAATCGGCAGAATCTTTTTAGGTACAAAGAAATCATTCTCTTCCATGAATGTAGAAATGTATTTTCTCTTTCTTTTCTATCCAAATCAAATTGAAAATTTGATTTGGATAGAAAAGAAAAAAATAGGAAAAAATCCAAATTTTTGTGTGTACTAGATTAAAATAACTGGCATAAAGATTATTATTTTTATTTTTCCTGATCGATTCGGTAAAGTAAAATAAATCCATGGGAAAAAAGATAGAAAAATTTTTTTATGATCAAAAATTCATTCATCTCAGTTATTTCACAAGAAGAAAAAGAAGAAAACAAGGGTTCTGTTGAATTTCAAGTATTAAGTTTCACCAGTAAGATACGTAGACTTACTTCACATTTGGAATTGCACAAAAGAGATTTTTTATCCCAAAGAGGTCTACGAATAATTCTGGGAAAACGTCAACGGCTCCTGGCTTATTTGTCAAAGAAAAATAGAGTCCGTTATAAGAAATTAATGGATCAGTTGGATATTCGGGAGCCAAAAACTCGTTAATTTAATCGTTTGAATTTTTTTTTTTTTTTATAGTTATTTTATTAGATTTTTCATTTTGATGAACCTCGTTTTGAGGAATTCGTGGAATAATGAATTAAGGAAGAAAAAATATGACTATACCGGCTACAAGAAAAGATCTCATGATAGTAAATATGGGTCCTCACCACCCATCAATGCATGGTGTTCTTCGACTGATCGTTACTCTCGATGGTGAAGATGTTATTGATTGTGAACCCATATTGGGATATTTACACAGAGGGATGGAAAAAATAGCGGAAAACCGAACAATTATACAATATCTTCCTTATGTAACACGTTGGGATTATTTAGCTACTATGTTCACAGAGGCAATAACGGTAAATGCACCAGAACAATTGGAAAATGTTCAAGTACCTCAGAGAGCCAGTTATATCAGAGTAATTATGCTGGAGCTGAGCCGTATAGCTTCTCATTTGTTATGGCTTGGCCCTTTTATGGCGGATATCGGTGCACAGACTCCTTTTTTCTATATTTTCAGAGAGAGAGAATTGTTATATGATTTATTCGAAGCCGCCACAGGTATGCGAATGATGCATAATTATTTCCGCATCGGAGGAGTAGCTGCTGATCTACCTCATGGCTGGATAGATAAATGTTTGGATTTCTGCGATTATTCTTTAACTGGAGTTGTTGAATATCAAAAACTTATTACACGGAATCCCATTTTTTTGGAACGAGTTGAAAGAGTGGGCATTATTGGTGGAGAGGAAGCAATAAATTGGGGTTTATCAGGACCAATGTTACGAGCTTCTGGAATCCAATGGGATCTTCGTAAGATTGATCATTATGAGTGTTACAATGAATTCGATTGGGAAGTCCAATGGCAAAAAGAAGGAGATTCATTAGCTCGTTATTTAGTACGAATAGGTGAAATGGGGGAATCTATAAAAATTATTCAACAGGCTCTAGAAGGAATTCCTGGAGGTCCCTATGAGAATTTAGAAGTCCGACGCTTTGATAGAGCAAAAAATTCCGAATGGAATGATTTTGAATATAGATTTATTAGTAAAAAACCTTCACCCAATTTTGAATTGTCGAAACAAGAACTTTATGTCAGAGTAGAAGCCCCAAAAGGAGAATTAGGAATTTATTTGATAGGGGATAATAGCATTTTCCCCTGGAGATGGAAAATTCGTCCACCCGGTTTCATCAATTTGCAAATTCTTCCTCAGCTAGTTAAAAGAATGAAATTGGCTGATATCATGACAATACTAGGTAGTATAGATATCATTATGGGAGAAGTTGATCGTTGAAATGATAATTGATACGACAGAAGTACAAGCTATCAATTCTTTTTCTACATTGGAATCCATAAAAGAAATCTATGGACTCATATGGATGTTTGTATCCATTTTTACCCTTATATTTGGAATCATAATAGGGGTACTAGTAATTGTGTGGTTAGAAAGAGAAATATCTGCAACGATACAACAACGTATTGGGCCTGAATATGCTGGTCCGTTGGGAATTCTTCAAGCTCTAGCAGATGGGACTAAATTACTTTTTAAGGAGGACCTACTCCCATCTAGGGGGGATATTCGTTTATTTAGTGTCGGACCGTCTATAGCGGTCATATCAATTCTACTAAGTTATTTAGTAATTCCTTTTGGGTACCGCCTTGTTTTAGGTGATCTCAGTATAGGTGTTTTTTTATGGATCGCCATTTCAAGTATTGCCCCTATTGGGCTTCTTGTGTCAGGATATGGATCGAATAATAAATATTCTTTTTCAGGTGGTCTACGAGCTGCTGCTCAATCTATTAGTTATGAAATACCATTAACTCTATGTGTGTTATCAATATCTCTACGTGTGATTCGTTGGAACATGAACTTTTACCTCTTTCCTAGAAATAAATAAAGAAAAGAGGTTGAATGTATTGAATAGATATTTTTTTTTTATTCATCGATGAGTTAAACCCGATAGTTATATGAGTGAAACAAAACAGCTTATAAATTTGCAGTAAGAAGAGAAAATCTCATTCCCTATGTACAAGAATGAAGTTAAAGTAAACATAAGCAGCATAAACTGTTTACCCCAAGATTGAGATTCTTTGATTAGTCATCATATCTTGAAGCGGGTGCAAAAGATCAACTGTATGGAGTTTCCGCTACTGCCTTGTATGTATTAACATAGCGGGGATCAATCAAAAATCGGTGGACAGTTAGGAACACCAAGGTACACAAAGGATTAGTAATGGGGATAATGTAAGGTATCAAAAAAAGAGATATTTCTGCATAAAACGAATCATAATAAGGGCTTTAAGTTGGTAGAAATGATCAAGAAGTACCTCCCTACGATTCCGATCTCGAGTATGCTCCTATTCACTGATTAAAGAAATGACTATCAAGAACGAATTAATCCTTTATTTTTTTTTTCTAAATACCTTCTTCTGAGACAGAAGAACAGGAACAAAAGAAATGGAATGCAATAATCGAATGAATGAATAAAAATTTTTATAAAATAAAAAAAGATCTTTATTTATTCTTTCTTTCCTATATCCGTATTCATACATACGGAATTCTTATCATGATTCATGAACTAATATATATATATTGATAACGAATATTTTATTGAAAGATTAAGTTATTACCGAACAAAGAAAAATTATCATTATAAGGATGAGATCAATTCGAAAGCACTTTTTTTCTTATTCTAGCGGACAGAATTCCATTGGTCTAATTTGGGACTCTCCGATGTATCTTTATTTGATCTATCCTCCAAAGAGGGCGAAAATACCGAACCAGTCCTTACATTTATTTGTGGCCATAGAGGAGCCGTATGAAGCTGAAGTTTCATGTACGGTTTTGTAATAGCGATGGGAACAGTGATGTTATTATCGACTATGATTATCTAATAGTTCAAGTACAGTTGATATAGTTGAAGCACAGTCAAAATATGGTTTTTGGGGGTGGAATCTGTGGCGTCAACCTATAGGGTTTATTGTTTTTCTAATTTCTTCTCTAGCCGAATGTGAGAGATTGCCATTTGATTTACCGGAAGCAGAGGAGGAATTAGTAGCAGGTTATCAAACCGAATATTCAGGTATCAAATTTGGTTTATTTTATATTGCTTCTTACCTAAATCTATTACTTTCTTCATTATTTGTAACAGTTCTTTACTTGGGTGGGTGGAATTTTTCTATTCCGTACATATCTATTCCTAAACTTTTCGGAATAAATAAAATGGCCGGAGTTTTTGGAATGACAATTGGTATCTTTATTACATTAGCTAAAGCTTATTTGTTTCTGTTTATTCCTATCACAACAAGATGGACTTTGCCTAGGATAAGAATGGACCAACTATTAAATCTTGGATGGAAATTTCTTTTACCTATTTCTTTAGGTAATCTATTATTGACAACTTCTTCCCAACTTGTTTCACTATAAATAAGAAAATACGATAACGATATTCCAGATTCATAACCTCTTTCAAACAAGAGAAAGAAACATAAATTTATTCCTGGATATTTACAATATGTTCTCTATGGTGACTGGGTTCATGAATTATAGTCAACAAACAATACGAGCTGCAAGGTATATTGGTCAAAGTTTCGTAATTACCTTATCCCACACAAATCGTTTACCTATAACTATTCAATATCCTTATGAAAAATCGATCACATCAGAACGTTTCCGTGGTCGAATCCACTTTGAATTTGATAAATGTATTGCTTGTGAAGTATGTGTTCGTGTATGCCCGATAGATCTACCCGTTGTTGATTGGAGATTTGAAAGAGATATTAAAAAAAAACAATTGCTTAATTATAGTATTGATTTTGGGGTCTGTATATTTTGTGGTAATTGTGTCGAGTATTGTCCAACAAACTGTTTATCAATGACTGAAGAATATGAACTTTCTACTTCTGATCGTCACGAATTGAATTATAATCAAATTGCTTTGGGTCGGTTACCAATGTCAATAATTGGAGATTACACAATTCAAACAGTTATGAATTCGACTCAAATCAAAATAGACAAAGATAAACCCTTTGATTCAAGAACGATTACCAATTACTAAGATTTTGTTTTGATATAAAAGACCCAAGCTCTTTTTATTTTGTTTGGTCAGTAACTACAAATAATAACTAATAATTATTGATTGTTGAGAATTATTCTTTGATTTAAACTGAGAATATATTTTTCGTGATGATTTCGAAATATATAATCCCCATTACTCTTTTCTCGATAATTTTATCTATATCTACATTAATCCATATAAAAAAAAGTTTTAATTCAATTATGAATGTATCATATACAAGAAAAAAAAAAGGGGGGTTACCCCTTTTCCTTTCCTGGACCATTCAGTAAGGTCATGAAATATTTCGACTTATTTATTAATTTATCATTTTAATAATGGATTTACCTGGACCAATACATGATATTCTTGTAGTATTTTTGGGATTAGTTCTTGTATTAGGAGGTCTGGGAGTAGTATTACTTACCAATCCCATTTTTTCTGCCTTTTCGTTGGGATTGGTTCTTGTTTGTATATCCTTATTCTATATTCTATCGAATTCCTATTTTGTAGCTGCCGCGCAGCTCCTTATTTATGTTGGAGCCATAAATGTCTTAATCATATTTGCTGTAATGTTCATGAATGGTTCAGAATATTCCAATGATTCCTATTTTTGGACCATTGGAGATGGGGTTACTTCACTGGTTTGTACAAGTATTCTTTTTTCACTAATTACTATTATCCCAGATACGTCATGGTACGGAATTTTTTGGACTACAAGATCAAGCCAGATTATAGAACAGGACCTAATAAGTAACATTCAACAAATTGGGATTCATTTATCAACAGATTTTTATCTTCCGTTTGAACTCATTTCCATAATTCTTTTAGTTTCCTTGATAGGTGCAATTACTATGGCTCGTCAATAATAAATACTTAGAATTTAATTCTAAGATTTATAAATTCTAAATAAATAAAATAAATGGAAAGGTTTAAGGTTTTTATAAGGTTTTTAATTAAACCTATCTATTGCCAATACCTTCTTTTATTCTGTAATCGTTCTATTCTAATCAATCGAATCGGTTGAATTGTTGTTCATATTGAAATGAATCAAGATTGATAAGGAGTTAGTCAATGATGTTCGAGCATGTACTTTTTTTGAGTGTCTATTTATTCTCTATCGGTATCTATGGATTGATCACAAGTCGAAAGATGGTTAGAGCACTTATGTGTCTTGAGCTTATACTCAATTCGGTTAATATCAATCTCGTAACATTTTCTGATATATTTGATAATCGCCAATTAAAAGGCGACATTTTCTCAATCTTTGTTATAGCTGTTGCGGCGGCTGAAGCAGCTATTGGGCTGGCTATTGTTTCATCAATCCATCGTAACAGAAAATCAACTCGTATCAATCAATCGAATTTGTTGAATAATTAGTTATGATCATAAGATACATAATATCACATAGAATATTAATCTATTAGATATTCTATTATATTAAATATTTAATAATATAAAAAAAAATATATAAAATACATATATAAAATATCAATTTATAAATAAATTGATATTTTATATATGTATTTTAATTTATTCTAATCTAATTTTATTAGAATTAATATATTATTATTATTAATTTTATTATAATTATCATATTATTATATAATATCTTATATAATACCTTATATAATAATTAATATACTTATTTATTTTTATTATTATTTTTGTTTTTTTTTTATTATTATTATATTATTATTATAAATATATAAAAAATATATAAAATATATACTAAATATATATATATATATTTAGTATTGAATTAATTTACTATTGAATAATAAATATTTTCATATTGAATAAATACTTTGAATTAATATTGAAATATTGACCAATTTGTTAGTCAATTTGAATTCACATGTGCAACTCGCATGATCATGGTTGTTGAAAGAGAAATCA